TTAAAAATAAGCTAAATTAAGCTTTTGGGTTCATACCCCAAATATAAAGGAAACCCCTTTTTTTTAAAAATAAAGTGCCTGATTAAAGGATTATTCTGATAGGATAAATAATGTAAATTTTTTACCTTTATTATATTTTATAGAATTAAACTATATCCTAAAGAATCAAAATCTTTTATGCATTTTACACTAAAATATATTATTAAAAATAAATTAAGAATAAAACTTAACAATTCAATTATATTTAATATTTTATATCTATTTTAATTTAAATATAAATAAAATATTTTTTTTTTTTATTTTAATTTTTAGAACTTTAATTTCTATTTCTTCAAATTCTTGACTAGGGTGTTGAGTGGGATTAGAAATTAATTTACTTAGATTTATCCCCCTTATCTCTAATGTTAATAATATAATATCCTCTGAAGCTTCATTAAAATATTTTTTAACTCAATCAATTGCCTCAATTAATTTATTATTTTTTATTATTTTAATAAGAATTTTTTTTTTCAATATAAAATTTAATAATTTTTTATATATGTTAATTAATATATCTCTAATAATAAAAATAGGATCTGCCCCTTTTCATTTCTGATTTCCAATATTAATTGAAAATTTATCATGAATAAATTGTTTCATTATTATAACATGACAAAAAATTGCCCCCATTATTTTATTATCTTATTTAATAAATAATAATTTTTTAATATATGTTATAATAATAAATACTATTATTGGAGCTATTGGTGGAATTAGTCAAACCTCTTTACGAAAAATTTTAGCATTTTCATCCATCAATAACTTAGGATGAATAATATCAGCAATTATAATCTCAGAAAATTTATTTTTATTTTATTTCTTTATTTATTCTTTTTTAATTTTTTCAATATGCAGAATTTTTTATTTTATAAATACATTTTTTTTTAATCAAATTTTTTTTTATAATTTAAAACCCTTAATTAAAATTTCTCTATTTATAAATCTTCTTTCTTTAGGGGGGTTACCTCCTTTTCTAGGATTTATACCTAAATGAATTTTAATTAATTTTTTAATTTTTAATAAAATAATAATATTAACTTTTATTTTTATCATAGGAAGATTAATCTTACTTTATTTTTATATTCGTTTAACTTATTCTTCTTTTTTATTAAACTATTTAAAAAGAAAATGATTTAAAATAAAAAATAAAAATATAAGAATGAAATATTTTAATTTTACAATTTTTTTTTCTTTATTAAGATTACCAATAAGAACATTATTTTTTTTATAAGAAGGTTTTAAGTTAAAAAAACTAATAGTCTTCAAAATTATAATTAAAGAAATATTCTTTAAGCCTTAGTAAATTACTTCTTAAAATTTGCAATTTTATATCTTAAATAGAATATAAGGCCCATTAATAAAAGAAAAATAATTTCGTTAATAAATTTACAATTTATCGCTTATAACTCAGCCATTTTATTAGCGAAAATGATTATTTTCTACAAATCATAAAGATATTGGAACATTATATTTTATTTTTGGAATTTGATCAGGAATAGTAGGAACTTCATTAAGATTGTTAATTCGAGCTGAATTAGGAAACCCCGGATCTTTAATTGGAGATGATCAAATTTATAATACTATTGTTACAGCTCATGCATTTATTATAATTTTTTTTATAGTAATGCCAATTATAATTGGAGGATTTGGTAATTGATTAGTACCTTTAATATTAGGAGCTCCTGATATAGCTTTCCCCCGAATAAATAATATAAGATTTTGATTATTACCACCATCATTAACATTATTAATTTCAAGAAGAATTGTTGAAAATGGAGCAGGAACTGGATGAACAGTTTATCCCCCCCTTTCTTCCAATATTGCTCATAGAGGAAGATCAGTAGATTTAGCAATCTTCTCCCTTCATTTAGCTGGAATTTCCTCTATTTTAGGGGCTATTAATTTTATTACAACTATTATTAATATAAAAAGAAATGAAATATCTTTTGATCAAATACCATTATTTGTTTGATCAGTGGGCATTACAGCATTACTTTTATTACTTTCTTTACCTGTATTAGCAGGAGCAATTACTATATTATTAACTGATCGAAATTTAAATACTTCATTTTTTGACCCTGCTGGAGGAGGAGATCCAATTCTTTATCAACATTTATTTTGATTTTTTGGACATCCTGAAGTTTATATTTTAATTTTACCCGGATTTGGGATAATTTCACATATTATTTCACAAGAAAGAGGAAAAAAAGAAACTTTTGGATCATTAGGTATAATTTATGCTATAATAGCAATTGGTTTATTAGGATTTATTGTTTGAGCTCATCATATATTTACTGTAGGAATAGATATTGATACTCGAGCTTATTTCACTTCAGCTACAATAATTATTGCTGTACCAACAGGTATTAAAATTTTCAGATGATTAGCAACTCTTCATGGAACTCAAATTAATTATAGACCTTCAATATTATGAAGATTAGGATTTGTATTTTTATTTACTGTAGGGGGATTAACAGGAGTTGTTCTAGCTAATTCCTCAGTTGACGTATCACTTCATGACACTTATTATGTAGTAGCTCACTTCCACTATGTATTATCTATAGGAGCAGTATTTGCCATTATAGCAGGATTTATTCACTGATATCCATTATTCACAGGATTAATTTTAAATGAATATTTATTAAAAATTCAATTTTTTATTATATTTATTGGGGTAAATTTAACTTTTTTTCCTCAACATTTTCTAGGATTAGCAGGTATGCCTCGACGTTATTCTGATTACCCAGATAATTACACTTCATGAAATATTATTTCTTCTTTAGGATCCTATATTTCTTTAATAGGAACAATATTTATATTAATTATTATTTGAAAATCTTTTATTAATCAACAAATTACATTATTTTCCATAAATATAAATTCATCCATTGAATGATTACAAGATTTTCCACCACAAGAACATTCATATAATGAACTTCCAATTTTAAGAAATTTCTAATATGGCAGAATAAATGTAATGGATTTAAACCCCATTTATAAAGGAATTATCCTTTTTTTAGAAATGGCAACTTGATCAAATTTTAATTTACAAAATAGAGCTTCACCATTAATAGAACAAATTATTTTTTTCCACGATCATACTTTAATTATTTTAATTATAATTACTATTTTAGTAGGATATTTAATAATTAATTTATTTTTTAATAAATATACTAATCGATTTCTTTTAGAAGGTCAGATAATTGAATTAATTTGAACTATTTTACCAGCTATTACTTTAATTTTTATTGCACTACCTTCATTACGATTATTATATTTATTAGATGAATTAAATAATCCCTTAATAACATTAAAATCTATTGGGCATCAATGATATTGAAGATATGAATATTCTGATTTTAATAATATTCAATTTGACTCTTATATAATTCCATCTAATGAAATAAAAATAGAAAATTTCCGTCTTTTAGATGTGGATAATCGAATTATCTTACCAATAAATAATCAAATTCGAATTATAGTAACAGCTTCTGATGTTATCCATTCTTGAACTGTTCCTTCTTTAGGTGTAAAAATTGATGCTAATCCAGGTCGATTAAATCAAACTAATTTTTTTATTAACCGACCAGGATTATTTTTTGGACAATGTTCAGAAATTTGCGGTGCAAATCATAGTTTTATACCAATTGTTATTGAAAGAATTTCAATAAAAAATTTTATTAATTGAATTAATAATTATTCATCATTAGGTGACTGAAAGCAAGTACTGGTCTCTTAAACCATTTTATAGTAGATTAGCAATTACTTCTAATGAAAGAATTAGTTAAAATATAACATAAATATGTCAAATTTAAATTATTACAATAGTAATATTCTTTTATTCCACAAATAATACCAATAAATTGAATTTTATCTTTAATTTACTTTATTTTACTATTAATAACATTTAATATTATAAATTATTATAATTATAATAATAAAATAAATAATTTTTTAAAAATTAATTTTAAAAAAAAAATATTAAACTGAAAATGATAACAAATTTATTTTCAACTTTTGATCCCACAACTAATTTATTTAACTTACCCATCAATTGATTAAGATCAATTTTAGGATTAATATTTTTCCCTATATATTTTTGATTTATCCCTAATCGACATATATTAATTTGAAATAATACTTTAAAATACTTACACGAAGAATTTAAAACATTTTCAGGAGAATTTAAAGGAGCTACATTTATATTTATTTCCCTATTTTCATTCATTTTATTTAATAATTTATTAGGAATTTTTCCTTATATTTTTACAAGAACAAGCCATTTAACCTTAACTTTATCAATTTCTCTATCATTGTGATTAAGATTTATAATTTATGGATGATTAAATAATACTCAACATATATTTGCTCATTTAATTCCTCAAGGAACTTCATATATTTTAATACCTTTCATAGTATTAATTGAAACAATTAGTAATATTATTCGACCAGGAACTTTAGCTATTCGTCTTTCAGCAAATATAATTGCAGGACACTTATTAATAACTCTTTTAGGAAATACGGGTAATAGATTCCCAACTTTCTTAATTTTTATTTTAATTTTTATTCAAATTTTATTATTAACTTTAGAAACTGCAGTAGCAATTATTCAATCTTATGTAATTACAATATTAAGAATTCTTTATTCTAGTGAAATTAATTAACTTAATGACAAATATAAGAAATCACCCCTACCACTTAGTTGATTATAGTCCATGACCTTTAACTGGAGCTATTGGAACAATAACATTAGTTACTGGATTAGTTAAATGATTTCATAATTTTAACATAAATTTATTAATTTTAGGATATTTAATTACACTCTTAACAATATATCAATGGTGACGAGATATTTCACGAGAAGGTACACATCAAGGTAAACATACAATTATAGTATCTAAAGGATTACGATGAGGAATAATTTTATTTATTATTTCAGAAGTATTTTTTTTTATTTCATTTTTTTGGGCTTTTTTTCATAGAAGTTTATCCCCAAATATTGAAATTGGAGTAAATTGACCCCCTATAAATATTATACCATTTAATCCATTTCATGTTCCCTTATTAAATACAATCATTTTAATTACATCAGGAATTACAGTAACTTGAGCTCATCATGCTTTAATAGAAAGAAACTTTACCCAAACTTCTCAAAGATTATTTTTAACCGTTATATTAGGATTTTATTTTACTATTTTACAAGCTTATGAATATATCGAAGCACCTTTTACTATTTCAGATAGAGTTTATGGATCAACTTTCTTTATAGCTACAGGATTTCATGGACTTCATGTAATTATTGGAACTTTATTTTTATTAATTTGTCTTATTCGTCATATTAATAACCATTTCTCAATAAATCACCATTTTGGATTTGAAGCAGCAGCATGATATTGACATTTTGTTGATGTTGTTTGATTATTTTTATATATTAGAATTTATTGATGAAGATATTAATATTTATATAATATATTTAGTATATTTGACTTCCAATCAAAAAGATTAATATCAAATTAATATAAATAAATGTTATTAATAATAAGAATCTTAATAATTTTTTTTCTAATTACCAATATTTTAATAATAATTTCAATAGTAATTAGAAAAAAATCTAATTTAGATCGAGAAAAATCTTCACCTTTTGAATGTGGATTTGACCCTAAATCTTCAGCCCGTATTCCTTTCTCATTACATTTCTTTTTAATTACAGTAATTTTTTTAATTTTTGATGTAGAAATTGCTTTAATTTTCCCTATAATTATAACTTATAAATTAACAAATTTTTATATATGAACTAAAATTAGAATTTTTTTTTTTATTATTTTATTACTAGGTGTTTATCATGAATGAAATATAAAAATATTAGAATGAACAAAATAATAATAATAATAATAAAAGGATTATAGTTTAAAAAAAACATTTGATTTGCAATCAAAAATTATTGATATACAATTTATCTTAAATAAGAAGCAATTTGCATTTAATTTCGACTTAAAAGATAGAGAATAAAATCTCCTTATTTATTAATTGAAACCAAAATAGAGGTATATCACTGTTAATGATAAAATTGAATAAAAAATTCCAATTAGAAATATAAAGTTTAAAATTAAGCTGCTAACTTAATTTTTAGTGGTTAAATTCCATTAATATTTCTATTTATATAGTTTAATTTAAAACATTACATTTTCACTGTAAAAATAAAATAAATATTTTTATAAATTATTTAAAGATTTAATAATCTCCTTAATATCTTCAATATTATGCTCTAAATATAAGCTATTTAAATAATATATTATAAAAATAATTAAATAAAATAATATTCATATAAAAAATCTAAATAAATAAATTTTAAAATTATTTAATTGAAAAAATTGGTATAATAAAGAATAATTTTTTAAAATTTTAAATATACCTTGACCTCTATATAATTCTATTCAACCAAAATCTAAAATTTTTAATAATAAAAAACCATAATTTAAAAAATAATAATTTAACCCATAAGTAGAAAGATTCGGCATAAATCATATAGTAGATAAAAAATTTCTTAATTTATAGGTATATAAATATTTATTTAAAGAATAAATATTTATATTTCTAATTAAATAACCTAAAAATATCCCTAATAAAATAACATAAATTACTATAAACTTTATATTTAAAGAAAGATAAATTATATAAGGCTTATAAAAAATTAATCATATTAATAATCTTCCTCTAATTAAACTTATAAATAATAAAACAAATATACTTTTTAATATAATGAAATCTTCATCATATAAATTATAAATTCTTATTAAATTAAAATCATTAATTATTGTATAAAATAATAAACGAATAGTATAAAACATAGTTAAACCTGTAGAAACATAATATAACAAATAAATAAAAAAATTTAAACTTCTTATTCTAACAACCTCTAAAATTAAATCCTTTGAATAAAATCCAGATAAAAAAGGAATTCCACACAATGATAAATTAGAAATATTTAAACATAAACAAGTTAAAGGAATAAAATTTCTTATTTTACCTATAAAACGAATATCTTGAATATCCACTATTATGTGAATAATAACCCCCGCACATATAAATAATAAAGCCTTAAATATAGCATGAGTTAATAAATGAAAAAAAGCTAAATCAGAAAATCCTATTCTTAAAATTCTCATTATTAATCCTAACTGACTTAAAGTAGATAAAGCAATAATTTTTTTTAAATCAAATTCATAATTAGCACTAACACCCGCTATAAATATAGTTAATCCAGATAAAATTAATAAAATTTTAAAAAAAATACTTATAACTAACAACTCATTAAATCGAATTAATAAATAAACACCAGCAGTAACTAAAGTAGAAGAATGAACCAAAGCTGAAACAGGGGTAGGAGCTGCTATAGCAGCAGGTAATCAAGAACTAAAAGGAATTTGAGCTCTTTTAGTTATAGAAGCAATAATAATTATAAATATAACTATTATCATAGAAAAATCATTTTTTATAAAATTTAAATAAAAAATATAATTTCAACTTCCATAATTTATTATTCATGAAATAACAATTAAAATAAAAACATCCCCAACCCGATTAGATAGGGCAGTTAATATACCAGCATTATAAGATTTAATATTTTGATAATAAATAACTAAACAATAAGAAACTAAACCTAAACCATCTCAACCTAATAAAATTCTAATAATATTAGGTCTAATAATTAATATTATTATTGAAAATACAAATAATAGTACTAAAATAATAAAACGAATTAAATTTTTTTCTGAACTTATATAACTTTTTCTATAATAAATAACAACAGAAGAAATTAAAGAAACAAATATTATAAATAAAAAAGATATTCAATCCAATAAAACTCTATATAAAATATTTATTGAATTAAAGCAAATAATCTCCCACTCTAAAAAATATATTAAATCATTTATAATAAAATAAATAAAAAATATAAAATTTATCAATCTAAATAAAAATAAAAAAAAAAATCTAATTAAACAAATTATATTTTTAATAATTTAAAGTAAGTAAATTACATTTTTGACTCCACAAATCAATATTTTTATTAAATTATTTAAATATTTTAATTTAAATTAGAAAATAATCTAATTTTAAAATAAAAATATTTAAGGGCAACCAATGTAATATTAATAATAAATATTCTCGAGATACCCCCATATAAAATCTGTAAACCCCTGTGAAATATTTCCCATGTTGAGTAAAAGAGTATAAATATAATCTATAACCAGCTCTAAAAAAAGAAATTAATATTAATAAAAATATACTCAACCAAGATCATCTTATTAAACTATTAATTAAACTAATTTCCCCCAATAAATTTAAAGATGGGGGGGCTGATATATTCGAGGAAGATAATAAAAATCATCATAATCTTATTGAAGGTAAAAAATTTATTATACCCTTATTAATAAAAATTCTACGAGAATGTAAGCGCTCATAATTAATATTAGCCAAACAAAATATACCCGAAGAACATAATCCATGTCCTAATATTATAATATAAGAACCAAAATAACCTCAATAGTTTATTGTTATAATTCCTCTAATTACTATACTTATATGGGCTACTGAAGAATAAGCAATTAAAGATTTAATGTCTACTTGACAAAAACAATTTAATCTAATATAAAACCCCCCAATTAATCTAATAATAATTCAAATAAAATTAAATTTTAAATTAATTTCTTGAAAAATAATCAAAAATCGATATAATCCATAACCTCCTAATTTTAATATAATACCAGCTAATACTATAGAACCTGAAACTGGAGCTTCAACATGAGCCTTGGGCAGTCATAAATGAACAAAATATATAGGTATTTTTACTAAAAAAGCTATAATTATAGATAAATATAAAATAAAAATATTTATATTAATTATTTTTATTATATATATTATTATAAAATTATGATTATAATAAAAAAAAAAAATTCCCAATAATATAGGTAAAGAAGCAAATAAAGTATAAAATAGTAAATATATTGAAGCTTGAATTCGCTCAGGCTGATAACCTCATCCCATAATTAATATTAAAGTAGGGATTAATCTTCTCTCAAAAAAAAAATAAAATATAAATATATTTAATACTCTAAAAGTTATGAATAACATAATTAATAAAAAAATAATATTAAATAAAAAAAAATTTAAATAATAATCTATTTTATTTAAATTTTCTCTTGCTATAATTATTAAAGAACAAATTCAAATTCTTAATAAAATCAAACCATAAGAAGTTAAATCACATCCCATAATATATCTTAAATTAAAAAAAAAAAAATTACCAATATTTATAATTATAAAAGAAAATATCAATAAAAATAATACTATTTGAACCATTCAAAATATATTTTTTAAAAAGCATAAAGGAATTAAAAAAATTATTATTATTAAAAATTTTATCATTTAAATTAATGTATTTAATCTTTGAAAATAATCATTACCATGAGTTCGAATTATAGAAACTAAAATTGATAAACCTAAAGCTCCTTCACATACAGAAAATACTAAAAATACTATTAATAAATATATATTATAAGAAAAAAAATTTAAAATAAAAACAAAAAAAAAAAAAATTACTAAAACAATAAATTCTAATCTTAATAAAACAATTAATAAATGCTTATGTTTAGAAACAAAAATAAAATTACCTACAATAAATATTAAAAAAAAAATAATTATTCTTTTTATCATTAATAGTTTTTATAGTTTAAACCAAAACATTGGTCTTGTAAACCAAAATTAAGAATTTTTCTTTAAAAACTTCAAAGAAAAAGATATACCTTTATCAATAATCTCCAAAATTATAATTTTTATTAAACTATTCTTTGAAATTAAAATATTTATCTTCCTAATAATAATAATAACAACAATTTTTATATATTTTTTAAATCATCCTTTATCTATAGGATTATTCATTTTAATTCAAACCTTTTTAATTTGTATTATCTCAGGAATAATTATAAATACTTATTGATTTTCCTATATTCTATTTTTAACATTTTTAGGGGGAATATTAGTTTTATTTATTTATGTCTCAAGAATTGCATCTAATGAATTATTAAAAATCAATAATAATTTTATTTCAATCATAATTATATTAATAATTATTTTTTTTTTAATTTCAATAATTTTTAAAAATAATCTAAATTGAATAAATTTTTTTTTTAATGAAGAAATAAAATCAATAAAATATGAATTTTTATTTTTTAATAATGAAAACAAAATTAACTTATCTAAACTTTACAATAATCAAATTTATATAGTAATATTTATAATAATTATTTATTTATTTATTGCTTTAATTGCAGTGGTTAAAATTACCAATATTTTTCATGGACCTATTCGATCTAATATATTTTAACTAATGAAAAAAAATTTTTTTCCTTTACGAAAAACCCACCCTATTATTAAAATTATAAATAATTCATTAGTAGACTTACCTTCACCATCAAATATTTCATCCTGATGAAATTTTGGTTCTTTATTAGGATTATGTTTAATAATTCAAATCATTACAGGACTATTTTTAACTATATATTATACATCAAATATTGAATTAGCTTTTTTTAGAGTAAATTATATTTGCCGAAATGTAAATTATGGATGATTAATTCGAACAATACATGCCAATGGGGCATCATTTTTTTTTATTTGTATTTACCTTCATATTGGACGTGGAATTTATTATGAATCATTTAATTTTAAATATACTTGAATTATTGGAGTAATTATTTTATTTATTTTAATAGCTACTGCTTTTATAGGATATGTATTACCTTGGGGACAAATATCATTTTGAGGAGCCACGGTTATTACTAATTTATTATCTGCTATTCCATATTTAGGGGGAATATTAGTTAATTGAATCTGAGGGGGATTTGCTGTTGATAATACAACTTTAACTCGATTTTATACTTTTCATTTTTTATTACCTTTTATTATTGCTATGTTAACTATAATCCATTTATTATTTCTCCATCAAACAGGATCTAATAATCCTTTAGGAATCAATAGAAATTTAGATAAAATTCCATTTCATCCATTTTTCACATTTAAAGATATTTTAGGATTTATTGTAATATTAATAATATTAATTTCATTAACATTATCAAATCCATACTTATTAGGAGATCCTGATAATTTTATTCCTGCTAACCCTATAGTTACGCCAGTCCATATTCAACCAGAGTGATATTTCTTATTTGCTTATGCTATTTTACGATCAATTCCTAATAAATTAGGAGGTGTAATTGCACTATTTTTATCAGTTATAATTTTAATAATTTTACCTTTTACCTTTATAAAAAAAATTCAAGGTAATCAATTTTATCCCATTAATCAAATTATATTTTGATTTATAGTATGAACAGTAATCTTATTAACATGAATTGGAGCTCGTCCAGTAGAAGATCCTTATATTATTACAGGACAAATTTTAACAGTTATTTACTTCTCTTATTTTATTTTAAACCCTATCATAGGAAATATATGAGATAAAATTATTTTTAATAAATAATTAATAATTAATGAGCTTGATATAAGCATTTGTTTTGAAAACTTAAGAAAGAATAAATATATTCTATTAATTTATACTAAAATAAATTTCTAATTAAAAAAAAATTTTTACCCCTAAAAAAAATATTAAAAAATTTAAAGAAATAGGTAAATAGCCTTTTCAAGCTAAATATATTAACTTATCATAACGATATCGAGGTAAAGTTCCCCGAACCCAAATAAAAACAAAAGATAATAAACATAATTTTAAATAAAAAAAAAAACTTAAATTATATCCACCTAAATATATTAGAGTAAAAAATATTCTTATAAATAAAATTCTAGAATACTCAGCTAAAAAAATTAATACAAATCCTCCTCTTCTATATTCAATATTAAATCCTGAAACTAATTCACTCTCTCCCTCAGCAAAATCAAATGGAGTTCGATTAGTCTCTGCTATTCTAGAAGATAATCAACATATTATTAAAGGAAATATAATAAATATAAATCATATATTCAATTGATAAATTCTAAACTTTATTATATTAAATCTCATAATTAAAATAATAGAAGATATTATAATTAATCTTAATCTTACTTCATAAGAAATAGTCTGAGCTACAGCTCGTAAACCCCCTAATAATGCATAATTAGAATTTGAAGATCAACCAGAAATTATTGTAGTATAAACCCCCATTCTACAACAACAAAAAAAAAATAGTAAACCTAAATTAAAAGAAATAAAATTAAAATAATAAGGAATTAATATTCAAATTAATATAGAAATAATAAAAGCCAACATAGGAGAAATATAAAAAGTTATATAATTTGATATTAGGGGTTTTATATTTTCCTTAGAAAATAATTTTAATCCATCTGCCAAAGGCTGTAAAATTCCTAAAAATCCTACTTTATTTGGTCCCTTTCGAATTTGTATATACCCTAAAACTTTTCGCTCTAATAATGTTAAAAATCCTATACCAATTAATACCCCAATAAATAAAAAAAACATTCCTATTATTACTATAAAAAAATCTTTTAAAATCACTACTATATATATAATTAAATTATATATTTATGATTTCTAAAACCATTACATTTATTCTGCCAAAATAGCAAAATAAATTAATAATATTCAAATTTTAAAATTATTTTTAATATAAATTCCTTTCGTACTAAAATATTATATTTATATAAAGATAGAAACCAACCTGGCTCACACCGGTTTGAACTCAGATCATGTAAGATTTTAATGATCGAACAGATCAAAATTTTAAACTTTTGCATTTAAATTTTATCTTAATCCAACATCGAGGTCGCAAACTTTTTTTCTTATATGAACTAAAAAAAAAAATTACGCTGTTATCCCTAAAGTAATTTAATCTTGTAATCAAAAATTCTGGATCAATAAATCAATTATTTATGTAAATTTATTAAAAAAAGTTAATTTAATTTTTTTATCACCCCAACAAAATAAAAAACCTAATTTCAATTTAAATTTTATAAATAATTTTTAATAAATTTTTTATTAAACTTTATAGGGTCTTCTCGTCTTTTATACTTATTTTATCTTTTTAAATAAAAAATAAAATTCTAAAAATTATAAAGAGACAGTATATATCTCATCCAATCTTTCATACAAGTCACCAATTAAGAGACTAATGATTATGCTACCTTTGTACAGTCAAATTACTGCAGCCCTTTAATTAATAATCAGTGGGCAGATTAGACTTTAAATTATAATCAAAAAGACATGTTTTTGATAAACAGGTGAAAATATTATATATATATATATATATATACATATATACATACATAAATAAATTTTTGCCGAATTCCTTTTTATAAATTAAAATAATAAATATAATTATTATATTATTTATATACTAATCTTATCATTATAATAATAATTTCTTTATTAAATTATTTTTTTTTATATAAAATTAAATAAATTAAAATTTTATTTTTATTAAAATTATTTATAAAAAATTAAAATTTATTAAAAATATAAATTATAAAATTTTTAATTTATAAAATATTATTTTATTATAAAAATTTACTTTAAAGATTATCCCTTAAAATACTTTTATTTTAATTGATTTATTTAAATAAAAAAATTAATCAAAATTAAAATTATAAATTAAATTTATTTCTAAAAAAACTAAATATATTTAAAAACGATTAACATTTCATTTCAAATTAATAATTTAAAATAATTATAAAACATTAAATTTTATTACTAATTAACTCTTTTAAATTTGAGAATTTTTTATATAAAAAATTTTTTTAATAAGCTCTGATACACAAGATACAATAAAATAAATTTTCTTTATAAATAATTTATTTTCAAAATATTTCAAAATTCTATTACTATACTAATTTTCTATAAAATAGTTAATTTTTTCTTTAAAAATACTTTAACCCCCCAATTAAATATTTTTAAATTAAAATTAATTTTATTATTTTATACTTTATTATTAATTTTTCCCCTCAAATTAATTGATTTAACAATTTCTTTTCAATGTAAATGAAATACTTAATATTTAGCTTTAATTTGTTCTTTCTAGGAACACTTTCCAGTACCCCTACTTTGTTACGACTTATTTCAATTTATAAATGAAAGTGACGGGCAATATGTACATATTTTAATTATTAATCATTTTATTAAACTAAATAAAATTACATTTAAATCCAATTTCAATTAATTATTAAAAATTAATATTCATTTAAATAAATTTATTGTAATCCATCATATTCTTAATTATAAACTACATCTTGATCTGATTTAATTTTTAATTATTATTTTTAAATATTATTACTTTAATAAGACATTTTTTTAACAACGATATATAAATTTTTAAATTAAGTAAATTTATTCGTGGATTATCGATTAATAGACAGATTCCTCTAAATAAACTAAAATACCGCCAAATTATTTAAGTTTAAATAAATTATTATTTACTATTTTAGTATTGTTATTTAATTTTTCAATAATAGGGTATCTAATCCTAGTTTATTTAAAAATTTTTTAAATCATGAAATTTTTAATATATAAAATTAAAATTTCACTTAATAATTTTATTTAAATAAAAATAATTTAAATAATTAATTAATCACTAAAAAAATTTAAATTATCTTTTGTATAACCGAAACTGCTGGCACAAAATTTGTTAATAATTTTTATATTACTAAATCATAATTTCTTATATAATTAATATTAATTACTACATAATTAAATTAATTATTATTTAAATAATCAATATTAATTACTAAAATTTATATGTAAAATAAATAAATAATAAATTCCCTAAACTATATTTATTTATCTTATTTTAATATTTATTATATAGATTTTTTTATATATTTATATATATATATATATATTAATCTAAATAATAATATAATATTATATCTATATAAATATTTATATATTCTTATAAATATATAATTTAAATATAATAATATAAATATTAAATTTTTAATATTTTTTTCTTATTTTATTTATAATATAAATTAAATAATTTCATTCTGATTAAAAAAAGAATATTAATTTAAATAATAATATAATATTATATTTATATAAATATTTATATATTCTTATAAATATATAATTTAAATATAATAATATAAATATTAAATTTTTAATATTTTTTTTCTTATTTTATTTATAATATAAATTAAATAATTTCATTCTGATTAAAAAAAGAATATTAATCTAAATAATAATATAATATTATATTTATATAAATATTTATATATTCTTATAAATATATAATTTAAATATAATAATATAAATATTAAATTTTTAATATTTTTTTCTTATTTTATTTATAATATAAATTAAATAATTTCATTCTGATTAAAAAAAGAAAATAAATTTAAATAAAAAAATAATATTATATATTTATATAAATATTTATATTTTCTTAAAAATATATAATTTAAATATAAAAATAAAAATATAAAATTTTTAAATTTTTTTTTCTTTTTTTATTTAAAAAAAAAATTAAAATATTTTCCTTCTGATAAAAAAAAGAATTTTAAATTTAATTAATAATTTAATTTTAAATTTAATTAAAAAATTTAAATATTTTTTAAAAAAAAATAAATTTAAATTTTAATAAATTAAAAAATTAAAATTTTTTAATTTTTTTTTTTTTTTTTTTATTTATAATATAAATTAAATAATTTCATTCGGAATAAAAAAAGAATATTAATTTAAATAATAATATAATATTATATTTATATAAATATTTATATATTCTTATAAATATATAATTTAAATATAATAATATAAATATTAAATTTTTAATATTTTTTTCTTATTTTATTTATAATATAAATTAAATAATTTCATTTTGATTAAAAAAAGAATATTAATCTAAATAATAATATAATATTATATTTATATAAATATTTATATATTCTTATAAATATATAATTTAAATATAATAATATAAATATTAAATTTTTAATATTTTTTTCTTATTTTATTTATAATATAAATTAAATAATTTCATTTTGATTAAAAAAAGAATATTAATCTAAATAATAATATAATATTATATATTTATATAAATATTTATATATTCTTATAAATATATAATTTAAATATAATAATATAAATATTAAATTTTTAATATTTTTTTCTTATTTTATTTATAATATAAATTAAATAATTTCATTCTGATTAAAAAAAGAATATTAATTTAAATAATAATATAATATTATATTTATATAAATATTTATATATTCTTATAAATATATAATTTAAATATAATAATATAAATATTAAATTTTTAATATTTTTTTCTTATTTTATTTATAATATAAATTAAATAATTTCATTTTGATTAAAAAAAAATATTAATCTAAATAATAATATAATATTATATAGACCATTGTTAATAATTTTTTTATAAAAAAATAAAATAAAAAAA